TTAGTAAAAAAATTAATACAAAAATTAAATACAATAAAAGATACGAAGAGATGCGACCGCCTCCTATATATTTGATGCCTTCTCCTAAAAAGAAACTCACAAGACCGAATCCGTTTATAATTCCATCAATTACTCGTCTATCAAAAAAATGAGTCATTTCAGCCAATCTTCGTATACCCTCTGTGAAATATTTTGTATAGAATGTATCTATATAACCACGATTATATGACCAATCATATATTCCATTTATTATTTTGTCCCACAGAACTCTATTAGGAGTTCTTTTAACAACTGAATTAAGTAAGTTTAAATTTTGTAAAGATGAATAAATAGGCTTATAGAAAAAAGTTGCTAAAACTATTCCAACAAAAGCGATACTGAGGGAAAAACTTGCATTTGTCACAAATTCCTGCCAATTCACAGAATGATTTGAATTTTTATATAAAAGATTTATAGATGGATTTAACAACTGCGATAATATATCTAAATAACTTCCGTCTTGATTAAAATTAAACGGAATTCCGATAGCCCCAACAAAGAAAGTAAATAGGACTAATAGCAAGATGGGAAATATCATAGTATTGTCCGATTCATGGGGATAAGAAAAAGTCTTTTTAGTGCGAAAATTAATAATAGTAAGAAAAGGCCTTATAATCCTTTTTAGAGTTAGATTATCATCAATTGGATATGTCTTATTCAAACAAAAAGAATCCCTTTCATTATTAGCCATTGTCAATAAAGTTAATAAAGGAATTTTGCTTTTAATTGTTTTTGGTATTCCTTTTCCCCATAGAGATATTGAATAGAAAGAGTTACTTTTTTTACCACTAAAATTTTGAAACTGAACGTTTAAACGTCCCTCAAAAGTAAGTAAATAAACCCGAAACATATAAAATGCGGTTAATCCTGCTGTGGAACAAGCTATTATTGCGAAAATCGGCGAATACAACGAACTATCATTAAGAATCTCATCTTTGGACCAAAAACAAGCAAGAGGTGGAATACCGCAAAGAGAAAGTGTACCGACTAAAAAAGCGGTTTTTGTAATTGGGACATACTTTTTTAAACCTCCCATAAGAGCCATATTTTGACTTTTGTCTGGCGAATATCCAACAAGAGATTCCATTGAATGAATAATAGACCCGGATCCTAAAAACAGCAATGCTTTAGAATAAGCATGAGTAATCAAATGAAATAAAGCAGCTCGACAAGAACCCATACCTAGAGCTAACATCATATAACCTAGTTGAGACATTGTCGAATAAGCTAAACTTCTTTTAATATCCTTTTGAGCCAGAGCTAAAGTAGTTCCTAATAATACTGTTATTATACCTATCAAAGATATGAAATTCATTATGTAAGGTATGCTTATAAAAAGAGGAAGAAGGCGAGCTACAAAAAAAATTCCCGCTGCTACCATAGTAGCAGCATGGATAAGAGCCGAAATAGGCGTAGGTCCTTCCATGGCATCAGGTAACCATACATGAAGGGGGAATTGGGCAGATTTAGCAACTGCACCAGCAAATAAAAGAAAGGAACACACAGTAACAAATCGCAAATGAACTTCATTCTTATAAAGCAGGTTTTTTAATATTTCGAACAAATCCTGAAATTCAAAACTACCCGTTATCCAATAAATACCTAAAATTCCTAATAATAAACCAAAATCCCCCACACGATTAGTTACAAACGCTTTTTGACAAGCAGTTGCCGCAATAGGGCGCGTAAACCAAAAACCTATTAATAGGTAAGAACACATTCCAACTAATTCCCAAAAAATATAAATTTGTATCAAATTCGAACTAGTAACTAATCCCAACATTGAAGTATTGAAAAAACTCAGATAAGCAAAAAATCTCAAATATCCTTGATCATGCGACATATAATTATCACTATAAAAAAGAACCAAAATTCCAACAGTAGTAACTAATATTAACATAATAGAAGTAAGCGGATCGATTAAGTAACCGAATTCTAAAGAAAAATCATTATTAATGGTCCAAGACCATACATATTGATAGATAGAACTTCCATTTATTTGTTGAATAGAGAAATAGAATGAAAGAAGCATAACTATACTTAACAGTAAAATACTAGGAAAAGCCCACGCACGACGAAGATTTTTTGTTACGGTTGGAAAAAGTAGAAGTCCCACTCCTATTAAGATAGGAACTGGTAGTGGAATGAAAGGTATAATCCATGAATATTGATATGTATATTCCATAAAAAAAAAAAAACTTTTTTTTCTTGTTTTAGTTTTATTCTTAAAAAAAAGAACTTATTTCTGCTTCAACGGCTCTTATCACCCTTTGATTTTTAGGTTCAATAAAAAATCAAGATATGAAAAACTTAAATAAAATTTTCTCTTCTTAACGTAATTATGTCATTATTCTCAATCTTTTTTTTAAGACTTTAAATATTCAAATCAACAAGTTCTAATTGGTCAAATGATATGAATATAACCAAGTTACGATTGAAAAATTTCTTATTATTATTAATATATTAAAATATTATTAATTATATTAATATTATTTTGAATTATATTAATATTATTTTGAAATATTATTCAAAGTATATTGATTAAGATTTTTCGGAAGATACAAAAAAATTTTCAATTAATATTACGTATTACGATAATTTATATTTAGAGAGCAAAGAAAAAGAATTAGACCACAAGAGGCTCCTTACTTAATCCATTTACTTTATTTTGATTTTGATATGACTAATATTAATAGTAATAGATAGGATGGCCGATAAATTGACTTGACTCGAAAAAACATTTTTTTCGTTCCTTTTTGAAAAAATTCATTGGGTAATTCGACGATTGTCTTTTATTTTAGTGAACTAGAAGACATCTTTTCTTGTCGGAAGGAAAGGGTTATGATATTTGACGTTTTTCTTTTCAGATCATAAAAAATAAATAGACTTCAAATAAAAAGGAGAATTACAACTACTAAACTAACTTTTTTAATAAAATAATGTATCCTTTTTGATTAACTACTAGTTTCAAGTCAAATTCTATATACTCGCTCTTTTAAGCTTGATCAATTTAATAGAAAAAAAAAATGAAAGTAATATTTTAAATTATAGGGGGGGTAAGGGTTGGATTTTGCGAAAGCTTTCCGTTTATTTACATTTACCTGTTTTATTACCGGTATTAATATTAATAAAATAGAGCAGAACAAAAATGAACAGGGATGTCAAAAAAAAACAAAAGAAAAATTCTAAAACAAAACTTTTGAATTTTTCTTTTTTATTCTATACAATATCTGAAAAAAAAAAAAGAAAAATTTGAATTGTTTGAACAATAGATGTCTTTCACATCCAACTAGAGAAACGAATAACTTTTAAAATTTTTCATGGCAGTTCCAAAAAAACGCACTTCTATATCAAAAAAACGTATTCGTAAAAATATTTGGAAAAAAAAATCATATTGGGCAGCGTTGAAAGCTTTTTCATTAGCAAAATCTCTTTCAACCGGGAATTCAAAAAGTTTTTTTGTACGACAAAAATAAACTAAATAATCAACCGATCAATTAAATAATCTCAATCTGAAAATGCTACTCCCCCCTTTAATTTAATTTAATATATATATTAAATTATTAAATTAAATTAAATATATTTTCTCATTTCCGAATGGGGATTCTTTTTTCCCCATCGGTTGACTTGTTACAATAATCAATAAGTTTTCCTTTTTTTTTTTCCACATAAAAGAAGATAGAAGATCTTTACTAAAAAAAACTGTTTTGTAACTTTTTGAATGATTATTTTTCTGACTGAGTATAGAATATATTACCAACTCGTTTGAAAAAAGTGCTCTTTTTAATTTTATTGATTTAGGTCAGCAGTACATTATTAGTATAGACACATAATGTGTCAATTTTGAGTGGTCAAAAATGGATGGATCCTATGCTTGTAAAGGAAGATTAATCAATCTTTAGAATTAATTCTAATTTTTACAAAGAATTTTGTGTTCATTGAAGAAGTGCACTTGTGAGTTGAAATTCATAAAAAAAAAATGTATTTTGTAAAAATATTAAAAAAAAGGAAAGAACCTTTTTAAACAAAAAAATGATTGGGTTGAAGTCATAATTATTTAGTTCCAGAATTTCTAGTTATTAGAAACTACGAAAATGTCCTAAAACATCTTAATCTTATTATTAAAAAAAAAAAAAGCGATAATAAAGATTTTTTTTTGATTTTATTGGAATCTTTCAATGCCTATTTATATTGATTATATTGAAAGGAAACGCTTTTTTCTCATTAATTTTGAAAATATTGAATTGACTCCTTCAATCTCGACGATTAACTCAAAATATATTATTATTATTTCAAAGACCCTACGCCGCTATGGTGAAATCGGTAGACACGCTGCTCTTAGGAAGCAGTGCTAGAGCATCTCGGTTCGAGTCCGAGTGGCGGCATGGCATCTTATAAAAGAGATATAATAAGTCCTATAATGAATTCAATTCCTAATTCAATTTCAATTCTGTATAATCCCCCCCCCTAAAAAAAAATGATGATATTTTCTACTTTAGAACATATATTAACTCATATATCCTTTTCGGTCATTTCAATTGTAATTACAATTTTTTTCATAAGCTTATCAGTCGATGAAATCAGAGGACTATATGATTCGTCAAAAAAAGGGATAATAGCGACTTTTTTCTGTATAACAGGATTATTAGCCACTCGTTGGATTTTTTCAGGCCATTTCCCATTAAGTAATTTATATGAATCCTTAATTTTTCTTTCATGGAGTTTCTCCATTATTCATATGGTTTCAGATGTTACCAAACATAAAAATTATTTAAGGGCGATAACAGCACCAACTACTATGTTTACCCAAGGCTTTGTTACTTCAGGTCTGTTAACTGAAATCCATCAATCAGAAATATTAGTACCTGCTCTTCAATCCCATTGGTTAATGATGCACGTTAGTATGATGGTATTGGGCTATGCAGCTCTTTTGTGTGGATCATTATTATCAGTAGCTCTCTTAGCCATTACATTTCGAAAACTTCTAAGGATTCTTAGTCAAAACACTAATTTTTTAAATGAATCATTTTTATTTGGAGAGGGTAAATACATGAATCAAAGAAACAATGTTTTACTAAGCACTTCTTTTTTTTATTCTAGAAATTATTATAAGGCTCAACTGATTCAACAATTAGATCATTGGGGTTATCGGATTATTAGTTTAGGGTTTAGCTTTTTAAGCATAGGTATTCTGTCAGGAGCCGTATGGGCTAATGAGGCATGGGGATCCTATTGGAATTGGGACCCAAAAGAAACTTGGGCATTTATTACTTGGATCGTATTTGCGATTTATTTACATATTCGAACAACTAAAAATTTTGAAAGTATAAATTCTGCAATTGTAGCTTCTATGGGTTTTCTTATCATTTGGATATGCTATTTTGGGGTCAATTTATTAGGAATAGGGTTACATAGTTATGGTTCATTTAATTTACATTAACATCTAATTAATTTAATTAGATCCTGATAAATACAAAGATAGACTATATAGCTATATTTATTTAGTCTAAAAATAGAAAATAGATACTATTTTCTATATATTTGAATATTGAAGTAATAATAGAAGGTAAGAAATAAATTGTCGAGAACCATTTGAATCACTACTTGATTCTAATGGTTCTCACAAAGTACAAATCTATCTGGTTACAATTCATTTTAACTTTAAACTTAAGAGAAAATCCAAGTTAAGCTTAAGATAAGAAAAAAAAAGAACCTTAAGAGAAAAAAGACCTCTTTCTCATTCGACAACGAAGAATATCCCCGAGTGCTTTTTGATTTGTTATTTTTTTGTTTTACTCAAAAAAAAAACCTATCGATAAAAATAGTTAGATATAATAGCTTCCACCTTGTCAACTGATACTGAAAGAACGAAATCCGGATAAATACCGAGACCTATTATTGGTAGAAGGATAGAGATCGAAACAAATAACTCTCGCGGTCCAGAATCAAAAAAATAAGAGTTTGGAACATTAAATAACTTGTATCCATAGAACATTTGGCGTATCATGGATAATAAATAAATAGGCGTTAATATCATCCCAATTGCCATTAAAAAAGTAACTAGTATTTTGGGAATTAAAAGATATTTTTGGCTGGTAATTATTCCAAAAAATACTAAAAACTCTGCAACAAAACCGCTCATGCCCGGTAATGCAAGGGAAGCCATTGATAAGATACTGAACATCGTAAATATTTTTGGGAGGGGGATCGCCATTCCACCCATTTCTTCGAGATAAAGAAGGCGTATTCTATCATAACCTGTTCCTGCCAAGAAAAAAAGAGCAGCCCCAATAAATCCATGAGAGATTATTTGTAAAACGGCTCCGTTGAGTCCCATATCGTTTAGAGAGCCAATTCCAATAATTATGAAACCCATATGAGATATAGAGGAATAGGCTATTCTTTTTTTTAAATTTCGTTGACCCGGAGATGTTGAAGCTGCGTAGATTAGTTGTATTGCTCCTATTATAATAAACCAGGGAGAAAATAGGGAATGGGCGTGGGGTAATAATTCCATATTGATCCGAACTAACCCGTAGGCTCCCATTTTTAATAAAATTCCAGCTAAAAGCATACAAGTACTATAATGGGCCTCCCCGTGGGTATCTGGTAACCATGTATGTAAGGGTATGATCGGCGATTTGACAGCAAAAGCAATAATAAATCCAGCATAGAATATTATTTCCAGTGCCGCGGGATAGGATTGATTAGCTAATGTTTGAAAATTTAATGTTGGTTCATTAGAACCATATAAACCAATACCCAAAACTCCGATTAATAGAAAAACGGACCCTCCGGCAGTATACAAAATGAACTTTGTAGCTGAATAGAGACATTTCCTCCCTCCCCACATGGATAGAAGTAGATAAACGGGAATTAATTCTAATTCCCACATGATGAAAAAAAGTAAAAGGTCTCGAGAAGAAAATGATCCTATTTGACCACTGTACATTGCTAACATCAGAAAATGAAATAATCGGGAATCTCGAGTAATTGGCCGAGCCGCTAAAGTAGCTAAAGTGGTAATAAACCCCGTCAGTAAAATAGGTCCTATAGAAAGTCCATCTATTCCCAATCTCCAATAAAAATCAAAAAAATTTATCCATTTATAATCCTCTGCTAACTGGGTTAATGGGTCGTCCAATTGGAAATGAGAACAAAATGTATAGGTTGTTAAAAGAAGCTCTAATATACATATAGATATAGTATACCATCTTATTACTTTATTTCCTCTATGAGGTAGAAAGAAAATAAAAGAACCCATTAATATGGGCATAACTACAATTATTGTTAACCAAGGAAAATCGTTCGTGGTAAAGACAAGATACACTTGGGCAAAAAAACCCGTTCTCAAAATATAAAATATAATAAATAGAATATTATTTTTTGAGGACGGGTTTTTGTCGGTAAAAAAAAATGAACTGTATTCAAAATGAATTTAAGTGGTTTTTTCTGGAACGTATTAATAAGCTAGACCCATGCTTCGAGTTGTTTCATGCCATAAATAAACTCGAACGCTCAAAAAATCTGTTGGGCAGGCGGATTCACATCTCTTACAACCGACACAGTCTTCTGTTCTTGGAGCAGAAGCAATTTGCTTAGCTTTACACCCATCCCAAGGTATCATTTCTAATACATCTGTTGGGCAGGCTCGGACACATTGAGTACATCCTATACAGGTATCATAAATCTTTACTGAATGTGACATTGGATCTATAACTTTTTGAATGCCAGAAATTTTCGATCTAGTAAACTTATAAATGAATTGTATATTTAAACACTAGATGAATCAATGATTTTACCAGAATTTTTCCAATCAATCTAATTCTGGATTAACTCATGAGATTGGGCCAAGATACTTTGATTTTTTACTTTTTTTTTTTCTCAAATCGACGTATAATACATGCGATGCTGATTTCAATTCATCCTAATTGAAGTTCATGATAATTTAAATTGATGAATAGTCTAATTTCTATAAGTGATATTACTTAATTTATTCATTTTATTTATTCATTTATTCAATAAATTCGATTGATTTATACGAGTTGATTTTCTGTTACGATAAATTGACGAAACAATAGCTAACCCAATAGCAGCTTCAGCGGCTGCAATAGCTATAACAAAAATTGAGAAAATATTTCCTTTTAGTTGTCGACTATCAAAAAAATCCGAAAATGTTACGAAATTTATATTAACTGCATTCAATATAAGTTCAAGACACATAAGGGCCCTAACCATATTTCGACTTGTGATCAATCCATAGATACCGATAGAAAATAAATAGGCACTCAAAACAAGTACATGTTCGAGTATCATTGACCAGCTCCTTTTTAAATTAATTTTGATTCATTTCAATATGAACAACAATTCAACCGAGTCTATTTACTATAAAATAAGTACAAAGCAAGAAAATGGTATTTGGTAATAGATAAAAAAAATTCTTTTTTTTTTTAGTCTTAGAATTTAAGATAAATGAATTTGATAACACCAATACAGGGTTTCATTTTGATTGCTGTTAGCGGTTATAAAGAGTTCTCATTGCCGAGCAACAGCAATTGCACCTATCAAAGAAACTAAAAGTATTATCGAAATGAATTCAAATGGAAGAAAAAAATCGGTTGATAGATGAATTCCAATTTGTTGACTATTACTTATCAAATCTTGTTCGACAATCTGATTTGATTTTGTCGTCCAAATAATCCCGTACCAGGACGTATCTAGAATAGTACTAATTAGTGAAAAAAAAATACTTGTACAAAGCAACGAAGTAATCCCGTCGCCAACAGTCAAAAAGTGCAAATCTTTGTAATATTCTGAACCATTCATGAACATTACAGCAAATAGTATTAAAACATTTATAGCTCCTACATAAATAAGGAGTTGTGCGGCCGCTACAAAATGGGAGTTTGATAGAATATAAAATAAGGATATACAAACAAGAACCAATCCCAATGAAAAGGCAGAATAAATTGGATTAGTAAATAATACCACTCCTAGACCTCCTACTATAAGACTCGATCCCAGAAAAACTAAAAGAAAATCATGTATTGGTCCAGGCAAATCCATTTTATTTTAAAGATAAATAAATCGAAATGTTTTTCATGATTTTATTGATCCGATCAGAAAATTTTTTATGATATCCTATATCCTCCTAATTGAAATATGAAAGTCTAATTGACTGGGTTTAACTAAAAATTAATGTAGGTAGAATTTGTGGCTCAATAGCCTTTTTTAGCTCGAAGCAAAAAGGTCGTTTAGTTCGAAACTCTATTTAGTTATCTCTATTTAGTTATCTATATATAGATAACTAAATAGAGTTCAATTCCAATTAAATTAAGCCGACCTTCCCACCAACCAATTTACAGTTGGTCAGAAGTTCTAGTTATTGACCAAGAAAAAAAATAACAAACTCATTCCTTTAGATTAGATCAAAGCGAACCTTGATAATTTGAAATTACTCTTTAATCAAAGCGTTTTTACATTTTTTTTTGAGGCGAATTCAAAATTGTTCGAATTGTATAATCGTCAATTACTGACATTGGTAAACGACCCAAAGCAATTTGATTATAATTCAATTCGTGACGATCATAAGTTGAAAGTTCATATTCTTCAGTCATTGATAAACAATTTGTTGGGCAATACTCAACGCAGTTACCACAAAATATACAAATTCCAAAATCAATACTGTAATTAAGCAATCCTTTCTTTCGAATACCAGTTTCCAATTTCCAATCAACAACAGGGAGATCTATAGGACATACACGAACACATACTTCACAAGCAATGCATTTATCAAATTCAAAATGGATTCGGCCACGGAAGCGCTCCGATGTAATTAATTTTTCATAAGGATATTGAATAGTTACAGGTAAACGGTTTGCGTGGGATAAGGTAATCATGAACCCTTGACCAATGTACCTTGCAGCTCGTACTGTTTGTTGACCATAATTCATGAACCCAGTTACCATAGGGAACATATCGTAAAGATATATAAAAATTTAGATGTTTGTTTCTTTCTCTTGTTTGAGAGAAGTCGTAAATAGATAATATTGTATTCCTTTTTCCTTTACAGTGAAAGGAGTTGGGAAGAGGTTGTTAATAATAGATTACCCAGAGAAACGGGTAAAAGAAATTTCCACCCAAGATTTAATAATTGGTCCATTCGTAGCCTAGGTAAAGTCCATCTTGTTGTGATAGAAATGAATAAAAACAAATAAGTTTTAGCTAATGTAATAAAAATACCAATTGTCGTTCCAAAAACTCTCCCTACCGTATTGATTTCAAATAGCTCAGGAACGAATATGTACGGAATAGAAATATTCCAACCGCCCAAGTAAAGAACTGTTACAAATAACGAAGAAACTAATAGATTTAGATAGGAAGCAACGTAAAATAAACCGAATTTTATACCTGAATATTCGGTTTGATAACCTGCTACTAATTCTTCTTCTGCTTCTGGTAAATCAAAAGGTAATCTCTCGCATTCTGCTAGGGAAGAAATTAAAAAAACAACAAATCCTATAGGTTGACGCCACAAATTCCACCCCCACAAACCATATTTTGATTGGGCCTCAACTATATCAACTGTACTTGAACTGTTAGATAATCATAGTCGGTGATAACATGACTGTTACTATCGCTATTACAAAACCGTACATGAGATTTTCACCTCATACGGCTCCTCGAGAGCCATAAATAAATTTTAAAGGACCAAGTAAGTTTTATTTATCTTGATATGGTTGTAGCATATATAGTAAAGGCAAAACCTATTGGAAGATCCCAAATTAAACCAATGGAATTCTGTCTGCTATATGTTATAATAATAATAAAATAATTAAAAAGCACTTCTGAATTGATCTCGTCCTTTAATAATTTTAATTTTTCTTTCTTGTGAGTAATAACTGAATCGTTCAATAAAATACTCCTTGTAGAAATATCAATAGATATTTCAACCCATACTTTTTCATTACGAAAAATAAATTCTATTTATTTATATAATATATTAGATTATTCTTAGATGATTTCATTAATCATGACATGCTGTCGCTATGAATATATGCAAGAATAAAAAGATCTTATTTTTCGCTACGCTTCTTCTTTCTTAATTAAAGGGGGGTTCAAAAAAAAAGGATTATTTCGTTCCTGATAGTCATTTTTTTGAATCTGTGGATAGGAGCATACTCTGGATCGGAATCGTGAGGAGTACTGCTTGATCATTTCTACCAACTTAAAGCCCCAATAAGTATTCTTTTTAGCTTATGTAAAATACCCTTTTTGAGAATTTTTTTGATAATTTACATAAAAAATCTCCATTACTAATCCTTTATGTATTTTGGTGTTCCTAATCATCCACTTATTTTTACTTAATCATCCGCTATAGTACTACAACAAAAGGATAGTATAATAAAAACTATATACGTTTGATCTTTTTAGCCCGCTTCAAGCTAGGATGACTAATCAACCAATCTTGGGGTCAAGGTCGTGCTTATCGTGATTTTCTTTTAATTCTTGTACGTAGGAGATGAGACTCAATTTTTTTTTTACTGCTAATTTTTAAGCGGTTTTCTTTCACTCATATAACTATCTGATTTAGTGTATCAACCTGAATAATGAATAAAACAATGAAATGAAAATATCTAGTCAATTTCTTTACTAAAAAGCAAGAACGAAAGAAAAGTTTCTGTTTAACCGAATCACACGTAGAGATATTGATAACACACAAAGAGTTAATGGAATTTCATAACTAATTGATTGAGCCGCAGCTCGTAGACCACCTAAAAAGGAATATTTATTATTTGACCCATATCCTGACATAAGAAGTCCGATGGGAGCAATACTTGAAATGGCAATCCATAAAAAAACACCGATATTAAGATCAGATAAAACAAGGTTATAGCTAAAAGGAATTACTGAATAACTTAGTAAAATGGATATAACTGCTATGGATGGTCCTATACTGAATAACCGAGTATCCCCTCTAGACGGGAGAATATTCTCTTTGAATATTAGTTTTGTCCCATCGGCTAAAGCTTGCAGAATTCCCAAAGGGCCGGCATATTCCGGCCCAATACGTTGTTGTATTCCTGCGGATATTTCTCTTTCTAACCACACAATGACCAGTACGCCTATTGTAATTCCCAATACAAGGCTCAAAATAGGTACAAGTACCCATATCATTCCATAGAACTCTTTGAAGGATTCCAACCTGGAAAAAGAATTAATATTTTGTACTTGTGTTGTCTCAATTATCATTTCAACGATCTACTTCTCCCATAATGATATCTATGCTACCTAGTATTGTCATAATATCAGCCAATTTCATTCTTTTAACTAACTGAGGAAGAATTTGCAAATTGATAAAACCGGGCGGGCGGATTTTCCATCTCCAAGGAACACCACTCTGATCTCCTATTAAAAAAATTCCCAATTCTCCTTTTGGGGCTTCAACTCTTACATAAAGTTCTTGCTTCGGCAATTCAAAAGTGGGAGAAGGTTTTTTACTAATGAATCGATATTCAAAATCATTCCATTCTGGATCCTTTTCTCTATCAAAAGATCGGATTTCTAAATTTTCATAAGGTCCTCCTGGAATTCCTTCCAGAGCCTGCTGAATAATTTTTATAGATTCTGTCATTTCACTGATTCGGACTAAATAACGAGCTAATGAATCTCCTTCTTTTTGCCACTGGATTTCCCAATCAAATTCGTCGTAACATTCATAATGATCAACTTTACGAAGATCCCATTGTATTCCAGAAGCGCGTAGCATCGGGCCTGATAAACCCCAATTTATTGCTTCTTCTCCACCAATAATGCCTATCCCTTCAACTCGTTCTAAAAAAACAGGATTCCGCGTAATAAGCTTTTGATATTCATAAACCGCTGTTAAAAAATAATCACAGAAATCTAAACATTTATCTATCCAGCCATGAGGTAAATCAGCGGCTACTCCTCCGATACGAAAATAATTATGCATCATCCTCATACCGGTGGCAGCTTCAAATAGATCATATACTAATTCTCTTTCTCGAAAAATATAGAAAAAAGGTGTCTGTGCCCCAATATCGGCCATAAAAGGGCCAAGCCATAAGAGATGAGAAGCTATACGACTCAACTCTAACATAATTACTCTGATATAACTGGCTCTTTTAGGCACTTGAATATTCCCCAACTGTTCTGGTCCATTTACCGTTATTGCTTCTGTGAACATAGTCGCTAAATAATCCCAACGTGTTACATAAGGCAGATATTGTATAACTGTTCTGTTTTCTGCAATTTTTTCCATCCCTCTGTGTAAATAACCCAAGATCGGCTCACAATCAATAACATCTTCACCATCTAGAGTAAGGATGAGCCGAAGAACACCATGCATTGATGGGTGGTGAGGGCCCATATTAACTATCATGAGGTCTTTTCTTGTAGTTGTTACATTCATAGGTTATTCCTCGATTCATTCTTTCATGAATTGCTGAAAAAAAAAAAAAAGAAGTTCATCAAAATTCAAGACCTAATAAATCAAATAATTCAAATTCCTTTTCAATTTAACGAGTTTTTGATTCCCGAATATCCAGTCGACTAATTAATTCTTTATAACGTACTTTATTGTTCTTTGCCAAATAAGACAGAAGTCGTTGCCGCTTTCCTAGGATTTTACGTAGACCTCTCTGAGATAAATAGTCTTTTTTATGGAATTCCAAATGTGAAGTAAGTCTTCGTATCTTATTGGTGAAACTAAATACTTGAAATTCAACAGACCCGCTGTTTTCTTTTTTTTCTTCTTGTGAAATAACGGAAATAAATGAATTTTTTACCATAAAATGCAACCCTTTATCCTTTATTGTTTTAATTTTTTAAATTCAAAAAATTTACCAATCAGTAAGAATAATGAAGAATAATACGACTAATTTTCATTTTGTATATACAATAATTTCAATTTCTTTACCAACTCTTAATTTTAGCAACTAATTTTTTTTTTCAAATATTAAATAAAATTAATCAATTTTAAATTTTATTTGGATACGAATTTATGTAGATACAAATAGGAAGGCGTGGTATATTTCTACACTAAAAAAAAGAAAAAACTATTATTAACTTAAAAAATCCAAATAAAAAAATAATAAGATTTCATTGATTGATTTATAGATCTAATCAATATTGATACGTGCATGGAATTAGTATTCACGTATTAAAATGAAATGTAAAATAATGTATGTATGAATCTCTTTCTTTCATATATCAGATAGCGTGAATGCAGATCAAAAAACGTATTTATTATTGACGAATTTATAATCGCGGATACATATGTATCCTTATCATACTAAAACGGCTGCTATTGTTGGTATCAAACCAATATCGATTCATACAAGCTAAATCTTCTAATCTATAATTAGGCCAAAGAAAGAACTTTAAGTTAATTAGTTTGTTTTTCTCTCTTTTGCTTTTATCCAAAACTTCACTAGAGTTTTTTATGTATTTGAAAAATACTCTATTTTTCTGTATATCATTTCTATTCCTCGAATAGAAAGAAATTAGAATTCTTAATTCTCTCCGCCGTTTAGTGGATAAAATTTTTTCAGGAACAAAAAAATCATAATTATTTTTGTCCCTATTTTCGTTCATTCTTTGATGTCTTGCAATGGATTTCTCAATTTCTTTTTTAGCAATATATCTTTTTTTTTCGTATCTTTGATTAATGGGGAGCTTGCTCTTATGAACCAATGAAATACTTATCGTTTGGTAGAGAAGAAGTTGTCCGTTATTTTTTATAGACAAACGAGCCGGTTCGATAATTAATATGCCCCTTTTCAGCAATTCTGTAAGATTGAAATCCTTTTCAATCATCAGCATATCCAAACGCATTTCCCCCTGTTCAATAGCGGATATAGCAATTTCTTTTGGATTTATCAACCTAAGCAGGAGACAATATACTTTGATATTATTGATTATTCTTTGATTTGCAGACTCATCCCATCTAAACTGAAAACGTAAATACCGTTTTAATAAGAAATCAAGCTCTGCTTCTATTGCTTCTATGTTGCTTGTGAATTGCTTTTTCTTTCTACGTTTTTTCATAGTTGAGTCTGCATAATCTTCTTCGATATCTTTTTCGTGGTTTAAGAGAAGAGATCCAAGATTCTCTTGGTTTTGTCCATCTGATTGAAGATTATCTCGGCCTGCAGATTCTTTTTCTTCGTGATTGCGATTGTCTAATTCACTAATTTTATTTTCATTTAAAACTCTAACAAGATTCCCCTTTTTTTTTCTATTGATATTTTTATTTTCAATACTATTTTCATTTCGATTCAAATTTGACAGAAGGAATTTTATTGATATGATCCACGGTTTCATTTTATATGTATTATAAAAGAGGATCAATTCTGGGAAAAACCAAAATTTCAGATTCGATATGGGAAGACTTAGTACTTCTTCATTCATTCCCATCCAATCAAAAAGGTTTTTTTTTGATGTTTGGATTCCTTGATTTTGATTAATTGTAAGATAAGAAAGACCCTTTTTAGGAATTTCGTCAATTAATTGATACTTATTAAACCCAGTCCTAGCATTTTGATTATTATTATCATTGGTCTCTATCCAGTACTCAATATCGACTTTCTTTCTAAGACAAAACTGGAAAATTTGCCAATCAAAATATTTTCTATCCGAAAATCTCTCCAGATTCAGAATATCCTCTTTTCCTAGATAATTTTTGATAGAAATAATACCCCCTGGAATATTATATAATATACCCTTATCGATATTGTAATCATAAGAAAATTTATCTTTATTATTTATAGGTAATGGTGATGCATAAATATATGACTGCTTTTGATTTTCATAATTAATAGATTTATATGAGAAAAGTTCATACCTATATTGTTTTTGCAATTTCTCTTTTTGATTCAGTAATGAATTTGATTCAAAATCATTTAATTTTTTGGAATGAATTAATTGCTTTGTTTTTTCCTCTAAATAGCTTTTGTTTAAATCTTTATTATAATCCATACGTTCTTGATTTATTTTAGTTCGCCATTTTTGGGGTACTAAGCGATACCATATAATCGGAGATAAACCATATTGATAATGACCTCTTAACCAGTTTTTCCATTGAGTCATCCCAGAATTCAAAAGATCTTTCTGTCGTAATTCAGAATGAAATATTTCTTGTTCTTCGAAATAATTCTTTAGTTCCTTCTTAAGTAAAAGAGAGGTTCCGTGATATTCCAGAACATATCTTAACTTATACAGGTTAATCAGTTGGGTTTGATATAATTTGTAAAATACATATGCTTGTGACAAGGAGGATAAGTCAAAAATTATTTTTTGATTCTTATTACTAATATAAAAAGTCGACTTTTTTATAGTCGAAATAAAACGAGCTGTATTTTTATTTGGTTTATTTTTTTTTTCTTTATTTGTTTCATTATTGCAAATGTATTTATCAATAATTTTTTTTGAGAATTCAATAAAAAGTTGTGTATTGATCCTCGGAATATAAATCATAGATAGAACACTATGTATATATATCCTTTGAATTAGAAATTCTATAACAAAATAGGATTTACGGATAAATCGAAGATTTCCTCTTTTTAATTTCTTCGAAATATTTTTTATTGGTGCTACTTGTTTAGCAGGAGAACTTCTTTTATTAGAACTAATATTTATTTTACTATTTAGATTGAGTTCCGAAGTGAAAAATCCTTTCTTCTGATCTGTTGTAATTTTATCTATTTGATTCCTGATTGTGGTTGTTCTATCAACCAGATCGTGCATTTTTTTTTCTGTCAATGAGTAATCTTTTAAATCCAGAAATCTAATTTGACTGGACGATTCATGAATGCTCAAATTACTCATTATCGAATCTTTTTCTTTTTTAGTTTCACGCAATTCAGATATTTCTCTTAATCCAAAGAATAGAATTGGATTTTTTTTTGAAAGTTCTTTTATTATTCTTTTTATAAATAGAATGCTTTTTATGACCCATTTTTTTGTTTCTTTTGAGATGTTTGGAAAGAACTTTGTTCTTTCTTTTAAAAACGGTATAACTAGAAAAGTCTTTTTTTGAAATTTTACAATTTTTTTTTTGAGTTCTTTAAAAATTGGTTCAAAAAATGAACGTCGTTTTCGGGGAGAACCAAAAAGGAGGTTAGTTTCCATTCCCAAAACGGTTAAAAAATAAGGGTCTTCTGGTTGTCCCCCTGTATGCTTCAGTTTCAACGTATTTTTTTTAGCGGATTGTATGTGCCAAGGTTTAAGGAAAAAAGGAAATAAAATCTGTATCTGAATACCGTCTGTCAACCAATTTTTTGGAAATTCTGTTTCTGATAATTGAACACCATTATAGGTACATTTAACATGCATTTCTTTATTCCAATCTTTGAAGTCTTCGGACCATTCTGGAACTTGAAATAATAACATACGCAGTAGATTTTTAGCTATTATTAATGAAGGTAATAAAATATAT